GCTAGCGTAGCTTAACTAAAGCATAACACTGAAGATGTTAAGACGGACCCTAGAAAGGTCCCGTAAGCATAAAGGCTTGGTCCTGACTTTACTGTCAGCTTTAGCTAGATTTACACATGCAAGTCTCCGCCTCCCTGTGAGAATGCCCACAGTTTTCCGCCCGAAAACAAGGAGCCGGTATCAGGCACACACCCCTGTAGCCCATGACACCTTGCTTAGCCACACCCTCAAGGGAACTCAGCAGTGATAAACATTAAGCCATAAGTGAAAACTTGACTTAGTTAAAGCCAAGAGGGCCGGTAAAACTCGTGCCAGCCACCGCGGTTATACGAGAGGCCCAAGTTGACAGACATCGGCGTAAAGAGTGGTTAAGAAGTTTTTAAACTAAAGCCGAACGCCCTCAGAACTGTTATACGCACCCGAGGGTAAGAAGCCCCACTACGAAAGTGGCTTTATATTTCCGACCCCACGAAAGCTGCGAAACAAACTGGGATTAGATACCCCACTATGCCCAGCCCTAAACTTTGATAGCCCGTTACTCCCGCTACCCGCCCGGGTACTACGAGCACTAGCTTAAAACCCAAAGGACTTGGCGGTGCTTTAGATCCACCTAGAGGAGCCTGTTCTAGAACCGATAACCCCCGTTAAACCTCACCCTCCCTTGTTCTTTCCGCCTATATACCGCCGTCGTCAGCTTACCCTGTGAAGGAGCTACAGTAAGCAAAACTAGTACAACTCAAAACGCCAGGTCAAGGTGTAGCATATGAGAGGGGAAGAAATGGGCTACATTCCCTGCCGCAGGGAACACGAACAATGTAATGAAACGTACATTTAAAGGAGGATTTAGCAGTAAGCAGAAAATAGAGCGTTCCGCTGAAATCGGCCCTGAAGCGCGCACACACCGCCCGTCACTCTCCCCAAGCCAACCACCATCCCATAAATAATTCACTACACCGGTAAAGGGGAGGCAAGTCGTAACATGGTAAGCGTACCGGAAGGTGCGCTTGGAGAAATCAGAGCGTAGCTAAGATAGAAAAGCATCTCCCTTACACTGAGAAGTCACCCGTGCAAATCGGGTCGCCCTGATGCCCAACAGCTAGCCCACCCATCAACCCCAAATTTACCTTATTTATATCCCCAAACACACCACCACCCAACGAACAAACCATTTTTCCACCTAAGTACGGGCGACGAAAAAGGATTTAGGAGCAACAGAGAAAGTACCGCAAGGGAAAGCTGAAAGAGTAATGAAACAACCCAGTAAAGCACTAAAAAGCAGAGAACACCTCTCGTACCTTTTGCATCATGATTTAGCCAGTAAATCTTAAGCAAAAAGCATTATAGTTTAATTCCCCGAAACTAAGCGAGCTACTCCAAGGCAGTCTAATTTATAGGACCACCCCGTCTCTGTGGCAAAAGAGTGGGATGAACTTTGAGTAGAGGTGATAGACCTACCGAGCCTAGTTATAGCTGGTTGCCCGAAAACTGAATAGAAGCTCAGCCCTTTAAATTCTCCCTCCCTGCTGGTTCAAGACCTTAACACCGGACAAAAGAAATTAAAGGAGTTAGTCAAAGGGGGTACAGCCCCTTTGAAATAAGACACAACTTTCCAAGGAGGGTAAAGATCACATCAAACTTAAAGGTAAATGTCTTAGTGGGCCTAAAAGCAGCCATCTATTCAGAAAGCGTTAAAGCTCGAGCATACACAACCAACCTACTAATATAGACAGCACAATCTCACTCCCTTAAACCTATCAGGCCGTTCCATAAAAATATGGAAGCGTTTATGCTAAAATGAGTAATAAGAGAATCCCTTTCTCTCCCCGCACAAGTGTAAATCGGAACGAACCATTCACCGACCATTAACGGCCCCAAAACAGAGAGGGCACTAGGCAAAAAACAAACAACTAGAAAACCACCCAGCCCCCTACCGTTACCCCCACACTGGTGTGCCAACCGGGAAAGACTAAAAGAAAAAGAAGGAACTCGGCAAACACAAGCCTCGCCTGTTTACCAAAAACATCGCCTCTTGAAACCTAAAATATAAGAGGTCCCGCCTGCCCTGTGACTATAAGTTTAACGGCCGCGGTATTTTGACCGTGCAAAGGTAGCGCAATCACTTGTCTTTTAAATGAAGACCTGTATGAATGGCACAACGAGGGCTTAACTGTCTCCTTTTTCCAGTCAATGAAATTGATCCCCCCGTGCAGAAGCGGGGATACTTCCATAAGGCGAGAAGACCCTATGGAGCTTTAGACACCAGAACAGACCATGTTAAACATCCTTAAATAAAAGACAAAACTAATTGGCCCCTGCTCAAATGTCTTTGGTTGGGGCGACCGCGGGGAAATAAAAAACCCCCATGTGGACCGGGAGCACACTACTCCTACAGCCCAGAGTTACAACTCCAAGTAACAGAATCTCTGACCTACAAGATCCGGCATAGCAGCCGATCAACGGACCGAGTTACCCTAGGGATAACAGCGCAATCTTCTTTTAGAGTCCATATCGACAAGAGGGTTTACGACCTCGATGTTGGATCAGGACATCCTAATGGTGCAGCCGCTATTAAGGGCTCGTTTGTTCAACGATTAAAGTCCTACGTGATCTGCGTTCAGACCGGAGCAATCCAGGTCAGTTTCTATCTATGCTACGATCTTTTCTAGTACGAAAGGACCGAAAAGGAGAGGCCCCTGTCTCAGACATGCCTCACCCTCACCTATTGAACTCAACTAAAATAGGTAAAAGGGCATTCCCCCCTGCCTAAGAGAATGGCTTGTTAAAGTGGCAGAGCCCGGACACTGCAAAAGGCCTAAGCCCTTTTTACGGAGGTTCAAGTCCTCCCTTTAACTATGCTCTCAACACTAATTACATCTATCCTCAACCCTCTCATCCTAATTGTGTTCGTCTTACTAGCCGTCGCACTGCTCACACTTGTCGAGCGAAAAGTTCTTGGCTATATGCAACTACGTAAAGGCCCAAATATTGTAGGCCCTTACGGCCTCCTCCAACCAATCGCAGACGGACTGAAGCTCTTTATAAAAGAGCCCGTCCGACCCTCCACCTCTTCCCCGATACTTTTTCTCTTCACCCCTATTCTTGCCCTCACCCTAGCACTAACCCTTTGAACACCAATACCTCTCCCCTTCCCGATAGCAGACCTTAACCTTGGCATTCTTTTCATCCTTGCCCTCTCCAGCCTAGCAGTCTATTCTATTCTAGGCTCAGGATGGGCCTCCAATTCAAAATTCGCTTTAATCGGGGCCCTCCGAGCTGTCGCACAAACTATTTCCTACGAAGTTAGCCTAGGACTCATCCTCTTAAACGCTATCATTTTCACCGGGGGTTTTACTCTACAAACATTCAGTGTCGCCCAAGAGAGCGTCTGACTGATCCTTCCCGCCTGACCCCTAGCTGCCATATGATATATTTCCACACTGGCAGAGACAAACCGTGCCCCCTTTGACCTTACAGAGGGGGAGTCCGAGCTCGTTTCCGGCTTCAACGTTGAATACGCAGGAGGCCCCTTCGCCCTCTTTTTCCTGGCAGTATATGCCAACATCCTCCTAATGAATACACTCTCTGCGACACTGTTCCTAGGCGCCTCCATCCTACACACAGCCCCAGAAGTGACAACAACAAACCTTATAATTAAAGCAACCCTTCTTTCCATCCTCTTCCTATGAGTTCGTGCTTCCTATCCACGATTTCGTTATGACCAGCTCATGCACCTGATCTGAAAAAACTTCCTACCATTGACCCTCGCCCTCGTAATTTGACACCTCTCCCTTCCAATCGCACTAACAGGCCTACCGCCCCAATTATAGTCCGGAGTTGTGCCTGAAATAAAGGGCCACTTTGATAGAGTGAACCATGAGGGTTAAAGTCCCTCCAACTCCTTAGAAAGAAGGGGCTCGAACCCTACCTGAAGAGATCAAAACTCTTAGTGCTTCCACTACACCACTTCCTAGTAAAGTCAGCTAAATAAGCTTTTGGGCCCATACCCCAAACATGTTGGTTAAACTCCTTCCTTCGCTAATGAATCCTTACATCTTAGCCATTCTCCTCTTTGGCCTAGGCCTCGGCACCACAATTACATTTGCTAGCTCCCACTGACTTCTCGCCTGAATAGGCCTTGAAATAAATACGCTAGCTATTATTCCCCTAATAGCTCAACACCACCATCCCCGAGCTGTCGAAGCTACGACCAAATATTTTTTAACCCAAGCTGCTGCAGCAGCTACCCTTCTATTTGCAAGCATCACTAACGCCTGACTAACAGGCCAATGAGAACTTCAACAAATCACGCATCCCCTCCCAACCACCATGATTACCCTTGCCCTCGCCCTCAAAATTGGTTTAGCCCCTCTTCATGCTTGACTCCCCGAAGTTCTGCAAGGACTAGACCTCACCACAGGCTTGATTCTCTCAACCTGACAAAAACTCGCCCCCTTCGCCCTGATTCTCCAAATCCAACCTTCAAACTCAACCACCCTCATTATTTTAGGCCTCGCATCCACCCTCATTGGAGGCTGAGGAGGACTAAACCAAACACAACTCCGTAAAATTCTTGCATATTCATCAATCGCCCGCCTAGGCTGAATAATTCTTGTCTTACAATTTTCCCCCTCCATCACACTCCTCACTCTTCTAACTTACCTTATCATGACGTCCTCAACATTCCTCGTATTTAAACTCAACAAATCCACAAATATTAATACTCTTGCTACATCCTGAGCAAAAGCCCCTGCCCTCACAGCTCTCACCCCCCTCATTCTCCTTTCACTAGGGGGCCTCCCCCCTCTCACGGGCTTTATACCAAAATGACTGATTCTTCAAGAGCTAACCAAACAAGGCCTTGCCCCCACCGCAACCCTAGCAGCCCTCTCAGCACTCCTTAGCCTCTATTTCTACCTGCGCCTCTCCTACGCAATAACCCTCACTATTTCCCCCAACAGCCTTCTAGGTACCACCCCCTGACGTTTGCCTTCCACCCAACTAACTTATCCCCTCGCCATTTCAACTGCAATGACACTTTGTCTTCTGCCACTCACCCCCGCCATCTCAGCCTTATTAATCCCCTAAGGGGCTTAGGATAGTACCCAGACCAAGGGCCTTCAAAGCCCTAAGCGGGAGTGAAAATCTCCCAGCCCCTGTTAAGACTTGCGGGATACTAACCCACATCTTCTGCATGCAAAACAGACACTTTAATTAAGCTAAAGCCCTACTAGACAGGAAGGCCTCGATCCTACAAACTCTTAGTTAACAGCTAAGCGCTTAAACCAACAAGCATCTATCTAGCCTTTCCCCGCCCGCCTCAAAAAGGGCGGGGAAAGCCCCGGCAGGGGCTAACCTGCTACTTCAGATTTGCAATCCGACATGTATAACACCTCGAGGCTTGATAAGAAGAGGACTTGAACCTCTGTGCATGGGGCTACAATCCACCGCTTACGCTCAGCCATCTTACCTGTGGCAATCACACGTTGATTCTTCTCGACCAATCACAAAGACATCGGCACCCTCTATCTAGTATTTGGTGCTTGGGCCGGAATAGTAGGAACCGCACTCAGCCTCCTGATCCGAGCAGAACTAAGCCAGCCCGGCTCCCTCCTCGGGGACGACCAGATTTATAATGTAATTGTTACAGCACATGCCTTTGTAATAATTTTCTTTATAGTAATGCCAATTATGATTGGAGGCTTTGGGAACTGATTAGTCCCACTTATGATCGGCGCACCAGACATGGCCTTCCCTCGAATAAACAACATAAGCTTCTGACTTCTCCCCCCATCATTCCTCCTTCTCCTCGCTTCATCAGGGGTCGAAGCGGGCGCCGGTACAGGGTGAACTGTCTACCCCCCACTCGCAGGCAATCTCGCCCACGCTGGGCCCTCTGTTGACCTAACCATCTTCTCACTCCGCCTAGCCGGGGTATCATCTATTCTAGGGGCAATTAATTTCATTACAACAATTATTAACATGAAGCCCCCTGCTATCTCTCAGTACCAAACGCCCCTGTTCGTGTGGTCCGTCCTAATTACGGCGGTGCTGCTTCTTCTGTCGCTGCCTGTTCTTGCTGCCGGCATTACAATGCTTCTCACAGACCGAAATCTAAACACGACCTTCTTTGATCCTGCCGGGGGAGGGGATCCCATCCTCTACCAACATTTATTCTGATTCTTCGGGCATCCTGAAGTTTATATTCTTATCCTCCCTGGCTTCGGTATAATCTCCCACATCGTCGCCTACTATGCTGGCAAAAAAGAACCTTTCGGATACATGGGAATGGTCTGAGCCATAATGGCCATCGGCCTCCTAGGGTTCATCGTATGAGCCCATCACATGTTCACCGTAGGAATGGACGTAGACACACGAGCCTACTTTACTTCCGCTACAATGATTATTGCCATCCCAACCGGAGTTAAGGTCTTCAGCTGACTAGCCACTCTGCACGGCGGCGCCATCAAGTGAGAAACCCCCCTCCTGTGAGCACCAGGCTTTATTTTCCTCTTTACGGTGGGAGGTTTAACCGGGATTGTCCTAGCCAATTCTTCTCTGGACATTATGCTACACGACACATATTATGTCGTCGCTCATTTCCACTACGTCCTTTCGATAGGAGCCGTTTTCGCCATCGTTGCCGGCTTTGTCCACTGATTCCCCCTGTTCTCAGGGTACACCCTCCACGACACCTGAACCAAAATTCACTTCGGAGTTATATTTATTGGGGTTAACCTCACCTTCTTCCCACAACACTTCCTAGGACTAGCAGGAATGCCCCGTCGGTATTCTGACTACCCCGACGCCTACACTCTTTGAAACACAGTCTCTTCTATCGGTTCAATGATCTCGATGGTAGCAGTAATTATATTCCTATTTATCATCTGAGAAGCATTCGCCGCTAAACGAGAAGTTTTATCAGTAGAACTTACAGCAACGAATGTAGAATGACTACACGGCTGCCCTCCTCCTTATCACACATTCGAAGAGCCTGCCTTCGTCCAAGTTCAACAAGCTTGACTAGACTACGAAAAATCTTCAACCACCCCTTCCAATTCCCACTAGCGAGAAAGGGAGGAATTGAACCCCCATAAATTGGTTTCAAGCCAATCACATAACCACTCTGTCACTTTCTTTATAAGACACTAGTAAAATAGACCATTACATTGCCTTGTCAAGGCAAAATTGCGGGTTAGAGCCCCACGTGTCTTGCAATAATGGCACATCCCTCTCAACTAGGATTCCAAGATGCAGCTTCACCTGTTATAGAAGAACCTCTACACTTCCACGATCACGCCCTAATAATCGTTTTCCTAATTAGCACACTCGTGCTTTACATTATTGTGGCCATTGTAACAACTAAACTAACTAACAAGTTTATTCTGGACTCCCAAGAAATTGAAATCATCTGGACACTACTCCCCGCTATCATCCTAATTCTTATTGCCCTCCCATCCTTGCGCATTCTTTACCTCATAGACGAAATCAATGACCCCCACCTGACAGTCAAAGCCATGGGCCACCAATGATACTGAAGCTACGAATACACTGACTATGAAGACCTCGGCTTCGACTCTCATATAGTCCGGACACAAGACCTGGCCCCAGGCCAGTTTCGCCTTCTAGAGACAGACCATCGAATAGTAGTTCCAGTTGAATCCCCCGTTCGAATCCTAATCTCGGCCGAGGACGTCCTTCATTCCTGAGCCGTCCCAAGCCTGGGGGTAAAAATAGACGCCGTCCCAGGCCGTCTAAATCAAACAGCATTTATTGCATCCCGCCCCGGAGTCTTTTATGGGCAATGCTCTGAAATTTGCGGCGCGAATCATAGCTTCATGCCCATTGTGGTGGAGGCAGTCCCCCTAGAACACTTTGAAAACTGATCATCCTTAATACTTGAAGACGCTTCGCTAAGAAGCTAAATAGGGAATAGCGTTAGCCTTTTAAGCTAAAGATTGGTGGCCCCCGCCCACCCCTAGCGACATGCCACAACTCAACCCCGCACCTTGATTTGCCATTCTAGTCCTCTCCTGACTAGTCTTTTTAACAGTCATCCCCCCAAAAGTTTTAGCACACACTTTCCCAAACGACCCCACCCTCCAAAGCACAGAAAAACCTAAAACAGAGCCCTGAACCTGACCATGACACTAAGCTTTTTCGACCAATTTATGAGCCCCACATATCTGGGAATCCCCCTGATCGCCCTTGCACTCAGCCTACCTTGAATTCTTTACCCAAAACCTACGACACGTTGACTCAACAACCGCCTCATCACACTCCAAGGGTGATTTATTAACCGCTTCACCCAGCAAATTTTCCAACCCCTAAGCCTAGGGGGCCATAAATGGGCCGCCCTTCTCGCCTCCCTAATACTCTTCCTTATTACCCTAAATATACTAGGTCTTCTGCCCTACACCTTCACTCCCACAACACAACTCTCCCTAAACATGGCCTTTGCTGTCCCCCTCTGACTTGCAACAGTCATCATCGGAATACGAAACCAACCCACACATGCACTAGGCCACCTTCTACCAGAAGGCACCCCCACTCTTTTGATTCCTGTCTTAATCGTCATTGAGACAATTAGCTTGTTCATCCGTCCACTCGCACTTGGAGTCCGACTAACCGCAAACCTTACAGCGGGCCACCTTTTAATTCAACTCATCGCCACCGCTGCCTTTGTCCTTCTCCCCCTTATACCTGCAGTAGCAATCCTGACCGCAGCCCTACTCTTCCTACTTACCCTTCTGGAAGTTGCAGTCGCTATAATTCAGGCCTACGTCTTTGTCCTTCTCCTAAGCCTCTACCTACAAGAAAACGTCTAATGGCCCATCAAGCACACGCATATCACATAGTTGACCCCAGCCCATGACCTCTTACAGGCGCAGTAGCCGCCCTCCTAATAACCTCTGGTTTAGCAATCTGAATGCACTTTCACAGTACAACCCTAATAACCCTCGGTCTAATCCTCCTTCTCCTAACAATATACCAATGATGACGAGACATCATCCGAGAAGGAACATTCCAAGGACACCACACCCCTCCTGTCCAAAAAGGCCTCCGATATGGTATAATCCTCTTTATTACCTCAGAAGTTTTCTTCTTTCTAGGATTCTTCTGAGCCTTCTACCACTCCAGCCTCGCCCCTACCCCTGAGTTAGGAGGCTGCTGACCCCCAACAGGAATTACCCCTCTTGACCCCTTTGAGGTGCCTCTGCTTAACACCGCCGTCTTACTGGCTTCTGGCGTAACAGTTACCTGGGCCCATCACAGCATTATAGAAGGACATCGAAAAGAAGCGATTCAATCCCTAGCCCTGACCATTCTTTTAGGATTCTACTTTACATTCCTCCAGGCCATAGAATACTACGAAGCCCCTTTCACAATTGCAGACGGAGTCTATGGCTCCACTTTCTTCGTAGCGACTGGCTTCCACGGACTCCACGTAATCATCGGCTCTACCTTCCTAGCCGTCTGCCTTCTGCGACAAGTTCAATACCACTTTACATCTGAACATCACTTTGGATTCGAAGCAGCTGCTTGATACTGACACTTCGTCGACGTTGTTTGGCTATTCCTCTACATCTCGATTTACTGATGAGGCTCATATCTTTCTAGTATCAAAACTAGTACATGTGACTTCCAATCACTTAGTCTTGGTTAAAATCCAAGGAAAGATAATGAATTTAATCACAACGATACTTATTATTTCCATCACCCTCTCCACTATTCTAGCCATTGTCTCTTTTTGACACCCCCAAATAACCCCCGATCATGAAAAGCTCTCCCCCTACGAGTGTGGCTTCGACCCCCTAGGGTCCGCCCGCTTACCCTTCACCCTCCGCTTTTTCCTCGTTGCAATCCTATTTCTCCTATTCGATCTGGAAATCGCACTACTTCTTCCCCTTCCCTGGGGAGATCAGCTCTCTTCCCCCCTAATAACATTCATCTGAGCCTTCACTGTTCTTATTTTACTGACCCTCGGGCTGATCTACGAATGAACCCAAGGCGGCCTAGAATGGGCCGAATAGACCGTTAGTTTAAGGAAAACCCTTGATTTCGGCTCAAGAACTTGTGGTTAAAGTCCACAACCGTCTAATGACTCCCACACATTTCGCCTTTTCCTCAACCTTCCTTCTGGGCCTAGCAGGCCTAGCATTTCACCGAGCCCACCTTCTTTCCGCCCTCCTATGTTTGGAAGGTATAATACTCTCACTCTTTATTGCCCTCTCCCTTTGAACCCTCCAACTTAATTCCGTCAGCTTTTCAGCCTCCCCCATGCTTCTCCTCGCTTTTTCAGCCTGTGAAGCAAGTGCCGGCCTCGCGCTACTCGTCGCAACTGCTCGAACCCGCGGAACAGACCGACTCCAAAGCCTAAATCTTCTACAATGCTAAAAATTCTCCTCCCTACTATCATGCCTATCCCCACTATTTGAGTCATCCCCGCCAAACACCTTTGGTCCACCACCCTCTCATACAGTTGAGTCATTTCCTTAGTCAGCTTAACCTGATTAAAATCATCCACAGAGTCAGGCTGATCCTTCCTCAACCCTTACATGGCAACTGACCCTCTTTCCACCCCCCTCCTTGCACTAACCTGCTGACTCCTCCCCCTAATAATTCTTGCAAGCCAAAACCACACAGCATCCGAACCCATCTCTCGCCAACGAACCTACATTACCCTCCTTACATCCCTACAAATCTTCCTCATTATAGCTTTCAGCGCAACCGAAGTAATTATATTTTACATTATATTTGAAGCCACCCTCATTCCAACCCTGATAATCATTACCCGCTGAGGAAATCAAACAGAACGATTAAACGCAGGAACTTACTTTCTATTTTATACATTAGCAGGCTCCCTCCCCCTCCTTGTTGCCCTCCTATTACTCCAAAACAGCACTGGAACCTTATCCCTTTTAACACTACAGTACGCCCCCTCCATACAACTTTCTTCTTTCGCCGATAAGCTATGATGGGCCGGCTGCTTACTCGCCTTCCTAGTAAAGATACCACTCTACGGGGCCCACCTCTGACTTCCTAAAGCACACGTTGAAGCCCCAATCGCAGGTTCTATGGTACTAGCCGCAGTGTTACTAAAACTAGGGGGTTATGGAATGATACGAATAATAATTATATTAGAGCCCCTCACCAAAGAACTCAGTTATCCCTTCATTATCTTCGCTCTCTGAGGTGTAATTATAACAGGCTCCATTTGCCTCCGCCAAACAGATCTAAAATCCCTCATTGCCTACTCCTCAGTAAGCCATATAGGCCTCGTAGCAGCAGGTATTCTAATTCAAACCCCCTGAGGATTCACAGGCGCCCTCATTCTAATAATCGCCCACGGTCTAACTTCTTCCGCCCTCTTCTGCTTAGCTAATACAAACTACGAACGAACACACAGTCGAACTATAATCTTAGCCCGAGGTCTCCAAATGGTTCTTCCCCTCATAACCGCATGATGATTCATTGCCAGCCTCGCAAACCTTGCACTTCCCCCTCTTCCTAACCTAATAGGAGAACTAATAATTATTACCTCCCTATTCCACTGATCCTGATGAACAATTGCACTCACAGGAGCTGGAACCCTGATTACTGCAGGCTACTCCCTATACATGTTCCTCATAACACAACGAGGCCCGCTACCAGCACATATTATTTCCCTCGACCCAACACACTCCCGAGAACACCTACTCATAGCCCTCCATCTCTTGCCCCTCATTCTTCTAATTTCCAAGCCCGAACTAATTTGAGGATGGACCGCCTGTAGATATAGTTTAACAAAAATATTAGATTGTGGTTCTAAAGACAGAGGTTAAAATCCCCTTATCCACCGAGAGAGGTTGGCAACAACAAAGACTGCTAATCTTTGCCCCCTGGGTTGAACTCCCAAGCTCACTCGCCCCGCTTCTAAAGGATAACAGCTCATCCGTTGGTCTTAGGAACCAAAAACTCTTGGTGCAAATCCAAGTAGCAGCTATGCACCTCACCTCCACCATGATAGCCACCAGCCTAATCATTATTTTTCTACTACTTGCATTCCCTGTTCTTTCCTCCCTCTCCCCTCGTCCCCTTCCCCCTGACTGAGCCCTCACCCAGGTTAAAACAGCAGTAAAATGAGCCTTCTTTGTCAGCATCCTCCCTCTTTGCCTCTTCCTCAACGAAGGCGCAGAAGCAATTATTACCACTTGAACTTGAATAAATACCCACACCTTTGATATTAGTATCAGTCTCAAATTTGACATCTATTCAATTATCTTTACCCCTGTCGCCCTCTATGTCACCTGATCTATTCTAGAATTTGCCTCCTGATACATGCACGCCGACCCAAACATAAATCGCTTTTTTAAATATCTACTAATCTTCCTCATTGCTATAATTATCCTTGTAACCGCAAACAACATATTCCAACTGTTCATCGGGTGGGAAGGCGTCGGAATTATGTCCTTCCTCCTCATTGGTTGATGATACGGCCGTGCAGATGCAAACACCGCCGCCCTCCAAGCAGTCATCTACAACCGAGTAGGGGACATCGGCCTCATTTTCGCTATAGCCTGGATCGCAACCTCGCTTAACTCCTGAGAAATACAACAAATGTTCACCTTATCCAAAGACTTCGACCTAACTTATCCCCTCATCGGGCTCATCATCGCTGCCACCGGTAAATCTGCACAGTTCGGCCTCCACCCCTGACTTCCTTCTGCCATAGAAGGTCCCACACCGGTCTCTGCCCTACTGCATTCCAGCACCATGGTAGTAGCAGGCATCTTTCTCCTTATCCGCATAAGTCCCATGCTAGAAAATAACCAAACCGCCCTAACTACCTGTCTCTGCTTGGGGGCCCTCACCACTCTCTTTACCGCCACCTGCGCCCTCACTCAAAATGACATCAAGAAAATCGTTGCCTTTTCAACATCAAGCCAACTAGGCCTAATAATAGTGACAATCGGTCTCAATCAACCACAACTTGCCTTCCTCCACACCTGCACCCACGCATTCTTCAAGGCCATGCTTTTCCTTTGTTCAGGGTCTATTATCCACAGCCTAAACGACGAACAAGACATCCGAAAAATAGGAGGCATGCACCACCTAACCCCCCTCACATCCTCCTGCTTGACCATCGGAAGTTTAGCTCTCACAGGTACTCCCTTCTTAGCAGGCTTTTTCTCAAAAGATGCTATTATCGAAGCTCTAAACACATCTTACCTAAACGCCTGAGCCCTCTTCCTCACCCTCCTAGCCACTTCTTTCACCGCCATCTACAGCCTTCGAGTAATTTTCTTTGTCTCAATAGGCCACCCCCGCTTCAACCCCCTCTCCCCTATCGACGAAAACAATCCAACAGTTATTAATCCCATCAAACGACTCGCCTGAGGAAGCATTATCGCCGGCCTTCTAATTACCTCCAACATCACCCCCCTAAAAACACCAGTTATGTCCATACCTACTCTTCTCAAAACTGCCGCCCTTGCAGTAACTATCATTGGCCTTCTTACCGCACTAGAACTCGCCTCCCTAACCAACAAACAATACAAACCAACCCCAAAACTTTCTCCCCACCATTTCTCCAATATACTAGGATTCTTCCCAATAGTCATTCATCGCCTCACCCCCAAACTGAATTTAACTTTAGGACAAACCATTGCTTCCCAAACAATCGACCAGACATGACTAGAAAAAATTGGCCCAAAAGCAACCACCACCCTCAACCTCCCTCTAATTACAACGACCAACAATATTCAACAAGGTATAATCAAGACCTACCTCTCCCTCTTCTTTTTTACCTTCGGCCTAGCTCTCCTACTACTACTCTATTAAACAGCTCGAAGAGCCCCTCGACCTAGCCCCCGCGTTAACTCCAACACCACAAACAACGTTAACAATAACACTCAAGCCCCCAAGACCAAAACACCCCCACCTGCCGAATACATCAAAGCTACCCCTCCCACATCCCCTCGAAAAACAGTAGAAGGTGCGGGCTCATATGCAACTGCGCAAGCCCCATCATATCACCCCGGGGGGGGCAACCCTGCCGCCGCACACACCCCCACCAGATAAGCCACCATCACCCCCAAAACAGGTCAGCTACCTCAACTCTCCGGGTAAGGTTCAGCAGCTAACGCTGCCGAATATGCAAACACAACCAACATTCCTCCCAAATAAATTAAAAATAAAACCAAAGACAGAAAAGGCCCCCCATGCCCTACCAATACCCCACATCCCATCCCTGCCACCGCAACCAGTCCCAACGCTGCAAAGTATGGCGAAGGATTAGAAGCAACCGCCGCAAGACCTAGTACCAACCCAAACAAGAATATAAACATAATATAGACCATAGTTTCTGCCAGGACTTTAACCAGGACTAATGACTTGAAAAACCACCGTTGTAATTCAACTACAAAAACAATAATGGCCAATCTCCGAAAAACCCACCCCCTCCTAAAAATTGCAAACGACGCACTAGTTGACCTCCCAGCCCCATCAAACATTTCTGTTTGATGAAACTTTGGCTCCTTGCTCGGACTCTGTCTAGCCGCCCAAATCCTGACAGGCCTTTTTCTAGCCATACATTACACTTCCGATATCGCAACAGCCTTCTCCTCCGTCGCCCACATTTGCCGAGACGTCAACTACGGCTGACTTATCCGGAACATACATGCCAACGGTGCATCTTTCTTCTTCATTTGCATCTATCTTCACATCGGACGAGGCTTGTACTACGGCTCCTACTTGTACAAAGAAACATGAAACATTGGGGTGATCCTCCTCCTCCTGACCATAATAACAGCCTTCGTGGGCTACGTCCTTCCCTGAGGACAAATATCATTCTGAGGTGCAACCGTCATCACAAATCTTCTCTCTGCAGTTCCCTACATCGGCAACTCTCTAGTCCAGTGAATCTGAGGGGGCTTCTCTGTAGATAACGCAACCCTCACCCGATTTTTCGCCTTTCATTTCCTTCTTCCCTTCATCATTGCAGCTGCAACAATAGTTCATCTTATTTTCCTCCATGAAACAGGGTCAAACAACCCCACAGGCCTGAACTCAGACGCCGACAAAATTTCATTCCACCCTTACTTCTCATACAAAGACTTATTAGGCTTCGCAATTCTTTTAATCGCCCTTATTTCTTTAGCCCTCTTCTCCCCCAATCTGCTCGGTGATCCTGACAACTTCACCCCCGCAAATCCTCTAGTTACTCCTCCCCACATTAAGCCCGAATGGTATTTCCTATTTGCCTACGCCATCCTACGCTCAATTCCTAACAAACTTGGGGGATTCCTTGCCCTCCTATTCTCAATCCTTGTCTTAATAGTTATCCCCATTCTTCACACCTCCAAACAACGAGGTCTAACCTTCCGCCCTATCACACAATTCTTATTCTGACTTTTAGTTGCAGACGTTGCCATCCTCACTTGAATTGGAGGTATACCTGTTGAACATCCCTTCGTCATCATTGGCCAAATTGCATCCTTCCTCTACTTCTTCCTCTTCCTTATTCTCGTCCCCGTCACCGGCTGGCTAGAAAACAAAATCCTTGAATGATACTGCACTAGTAGCTCAGCGCCAGAGCGCCGGTCTTGTAAACCGGATGTCGAAGGTTAAAGTCCTTCCTACTGCTTCAAAGAAAAGGGATTTTAACCCTTACCCCTAACTCCCAAAGCTAGGATTCTAACTTAAACTATTCTTTGCCGAGCTCTGCCTTTATGTAAAATGCAATGCATATATGTATTATCACCATTATTTTATATCAAACATATCCTATATATAAATACACACATCTCTTAAAAAACATAGATTGTTTCCCCACATACTTGTCACCAACATTTACAACGAAGAAAAACATAAACCGATAAATGAAATTTTCCAATAACATTTTTAAACCACTGAACGACAGTTTAAGACCGAACACAACTCTCACATAGTTAAGATATACCAAGTACCCACCATCCTATACTTCCGAATTATTTAATGTAGTAAGAGCCCACCATCAGTTGATTTCTTAATGTCAACAGTTCTTGAAGGTCAAGGACAGTTATTTGTGGGGGTTTCACTAATTGAACTATTCCTGGCATCTGGTTCCTATTTCAGGTTCAATAATTGTTATAATTCCCCATTCTTTCATTGACGCTTGCATAAGTTAATGGTGTTAATACATACTCCTCGTTACCCACCATGCCGGGCGTTCTTTCCAGGGTGTGGGGGGTTTCCTTTTTTTTTTTCCTTTCATTTGACATCTCAGAGTGTATACAGAAATGGTTGACAAGGTTGAACATTTTTCTTGCCTCAAAGAAATAGTATGAATGGTGATAAGATATTAAAAGAAGAATTGCATAACTGATATCAAGAGCATAAGATTCAATCAGATATTTCAATTTCCCCTAACTTTCCTATCAAGCCCCCGGTTTCTGCGCGTTAAACCCCCCCTACCCCCCAAAACTCCTGAGATCTCTAATACTCCTGTAAACCCCCCGGAAACAGGAAAAGCTCTAGAAGTTATTTTTAGCGCTTTAATATATGCATGCAATATTACTTAATGTGTGTATATGTAGTACTATCAATGCACGGGTCATATATCCAATGTGTGTATATTATATTATTATAATATTGCACAT